ATCAATCACAATCTTAAGCTGAAAGAATCCCGGAAACTACGGAAAATTTGTGTTTTCCATCTCCGCCCACAATGCCCCTTTAAATACTTTCCAAAATCTTTCTTGAGGACTCTGATTCTGTCTATGAAACAGTAGAAGGGGGAGATTCGCTTTTGGGATCCCTCTTGCCTTTGAAGTAGGAGCTTTTACTACTACTACTGCCTTTCTCGATCCAATGAAAGTTTGAGTTTGGCTTTGCCATGGTATGTGAGGAAAGCGGGGGGATATATCTCTTCAATCAAAAGCAACTCTTTCTATATGGCGAGAACAACGATAAGGTCAAGCAAAGCGCTCCAACGAAAGGGGCGCAGCGCGCACATAACTCCTTGATGCTTGATTATGAGACCTCAAAATGGACTCTTTTTCCTGCTTTTTCTTACTACCATTACTCATCCCTTTTTCTTCACTTTAAGAAGATCAGATAATTGTGTTATAAGCTCGGGAGAACTAGGTCTTCTTATTATTTTCTGCTACGCTTATCCACAAGTTCCATAAGTGTGAGCAGTACGAGCGGAAAGGCTCCCATACTGTTTGGTGTAGGGCAGGGGGCATAGATGCCAAACAAACCTGACTCCTCTCTATCTTAGTAGAAACGAGAAAGCGTTGCATAGGAAGACAAGAAAAGAAGCGGCAGAGGCAGCAGAACAGAGATGATTCCCTAACGCTCGGCTAAGTCTTTTTCCATTTACCGATTTTCCTTCCACTTTCCTGTTACTAGTGAAACGACTTTCACGTTCTCCTCCGTATCCATATTTTCATTCATGTCGGTGACCTTCTCTTTCCTTTTAATTACATCCTTAAACTCCATTTTGCCTTTGGGGCGTGGCCAAGAAGCAGCCAGCTCGTTGGGATTGGATATAAATGGGGAATCTCGGGCGAGGGGTGATAGAATAGCAAGCAGGGGAAGTGTTTCTGACTTAACATTTAGGTCTTTTTCCCGTAACTAGAATTGAGTTAGAATTGAAAGCTGAAGTTAGCGATTCTATGTCTAAACATCACATCCCAGCATTCAGAAGAAAAGTCATCAATCAACAATGTCGGGCTGTGCATTAAGAAAGTACCGGATCTATTATTCAGCTTTCAGTTATGGAATGAGACTTTCACCAAATCTTACGGGATAGAGATTGAAGTTACCAGGCCGTTGCTCCGCGTTCTCCTACTAGTGCCGTTTACCTGCTTCTTTCTCGTTTGCCATTCTCCGACTTGCCTCCAACCTGCTCTACTCGCTTTGTTTTCAATCGACGAATAAAAAATGGGTAATGAGGCTCGCCACCTCATTGATGCCATACAGGCACGATCTCCACGCGCCCACATCTTTCTTTCTTTCTTTTCTTAATAAGCTGCTTTCTAGTCGAATAGCTATTCCAACTACGTCTAGCTGATAGGAGGGAAAGTCAAAGTTCTAATTCATACAATAATAAGGCTGGCTTCCTACTTTTCATTTTCTTATTCCGCAGCAAGCACAAGAAGGAAGGCAAGCCCACGGAGAGAGAAATTCCTAAAGCCCTATCTGAAAAACAACCTTAACTACCTTAACAAGACACAGGCTTCCTTTAAAAGATTCCGGCTTCGCATTGCCATATACCTTCTCCTTCGGAAGGAAACGAAAGAATCTCAATTTTACGACAAATCCGGATTTAACAAATAAAATGTCAAACCCACCTACTCGTTGAGTCTTCCGGAAGTAACTAAGAAGATCGAAAGCTTTCTTTTCTCCTCATCAGTTGTGAAAGCGGCTTTGCTTCGTTTCGGAGGTGCTCTGGTTATAAGAAGAGGGCTCAAAGAAAGGGCAGGTTTGTCTCCCCATGGCCTTTCGCCTACGTATCTTTGTTATAGATTAGGGAAGAGTTGTCCGATCTCTTTTCCTCTCCTATCCAATTCGATATTAGATGCTACTCCGTCTTCAGCCTAGCCTATCACGCCCACCACCGGCCGTCCACCCATCTGGATCGGTAGCAGAAGTCTTCTCAGCCTGAACTTCAGCCGCAGTCCTTGTTTACTCCACGGCCTCTACCATTGATGCAGAACCGAAATCGGCATCTTAGCCGCCGCCAAGGAAGTCTGGCTCGCTTATCTATACTACACCTACCGAAGATGTTCGGAAAAAGGCTTCCCCATTATCTCTGTCGCTCTTGCTTGCCTGTTTGCGTGTTTTCGCACCCTAGCTTGTGTGCTTTCGCTTGCTTGCTTTTGCTTGGCTTATTAAGGATCACAAATAGTCTCTCCTTTGTAGTTGATCATTGAAATCCGTCAATTACGGTACGGTAATGATGAAACTGATGCTCTTCGGATGCCCCTACAACCTCTGCCCTCTTCTCTACAGTGCGGTAGACTTCATCACACCAACAAGACAAAGTTTAAAGTGAAGATTGAGCATGGTGGGAAAGGAATCCCATACGTCGTTCAGAATAGCGAGAATAGTTAAGGTCCCAACTGGAAAAGTTAATTCATAGGCCTATCC